ACTCCCGCCGTATGAAAGCAATACTCTAACCACTGGGTTAAGTAGGTTATTTATCATCACAAAGAAAAAAAAATAGAACCCATTACATGGGAGATTATAGAAGGAATATGTCTTCTAAGCAATACTAATCCTTGGGGGGTTATGGAATACCCATCTTGACAACAAATTCTCTAGATGTTAAGATATCTATGAGCAAGGGCTATAGCTCAGTTAGGTAGAGCACCTCGTTTACACGCGCGCCAATGCTTTTTCAGGGAAGTCCATCATGCAATCAACAGAATTGATCTTATTGAGAAATCGATGTCTTACTCTATGGATTCGAGGAAACAAGAGAACAATAGCCTGACAAGTATTTTGTTCCGATTCTGGTGCCAAATAGAACCCATCATTGATTTGATAATTGATAAGGTAAATACCGGTTCATTCAATGCTAGGCATAATGAGATGAGTATAAGGACCTCAAAATAACCTCTTTTCGTCCTATGAACTTTAAGGTGTATGAAGTATCATATTTGACTCTTGGAGCGGAGCGATAGAGACTCCATTTAACTTAGGTTGATCTAGGCCGGAGGCATACCTACGTCAAGGTACCCCTTCTTTGAAACACTTTGGTATTGCTCCTGGATCAGAATACAAATAATGAATCAGAGCACATGGAGCCATCTCGTTATCTTCCTGTCAAGAAAAAATATGGTGGACTAGCTGATCTTTATATCAGTTAATGAAAGAGCCCGATGCAAAAAAAAAATGCATGTTGGGTCTTTGAAACAGTTCAAATCATTTCGACAATAATCAGTTTGATCTGTTTTACCGAGAAGGTCTACGGTTCGAGTCCGTATAGCCCTATACATTTTAGTATAGTTTTCATTTCCTAATTAGTGCTTGTAGCTGGCCTGGCCGGTTGATTGGCCCATAGAAATGGAATCATTCTCACATGCTTACGGAAATCGATCTGTCGGGCATGAAAATGAAAACAAGAATTTATTCCAATGGATCCAATCGGATCGGTGTTTTCAAATCTCGTAGAAACAAACTCATTCTTCTTCATTAATCTTCGTGTGTGAATGACATACGCCTTTTTCCTCTTTTCTTGTCCATGATCTAAGATTTAGTGATACACCTTTGCTTTGGTATACCCAAGTCAATTTATGAAGTCAAAATCATAACATGAGTCTGGCTAAAAACTCCAACCTGACCCAACCAAATCAAATCGAATAGTAAGTCACATGGATCTAGTACCTATTCTTGTTCTTCTATTTGTAGAAAAGGTGGAGTTTCCAAAATGAATCTCTTTGGTAAGTTTCATTGGAAACATTGTAAAATAGGCTTTTCTTCGTATAACCACAAAAAAAACAAGTAGTCATTTTTCTGTTTCTGTACAATACTTATTTTTTTTTGTATTCCAATCTACTCCAATCCAATTGCTCATCATTCCATTCCATTTCTACCGATCAGACTTTATGCAAGAAGATTAGGAGCCATTTGAACTTGGATTGGATGAGTTACGAATCCCCCAACTCGTCGCTTTTTGGTGGAACAACAACCCCAATTCATTGTTTCGGAGATAATAAAATTGGTCCTAAATGTATCAATGTTTGCGCCCTCTTCTATTTTTATAGAGTTGGTTTGGAGATTTGGTCGTCTGCCGAATCGAATCGTTCGACAACACGTGATTCCATTCCATTAGACGTATCTTCTGTAGATCATTTACGATTCCGCCGATTATACCACTGCACTATGCCCCATTATGCAGGTTTGCTTCATAAGAAACAACCTTTTTATTGTCACGAAGCCTAACCCGTTGGTTGGTCTTACTAGATGTTATTACATTAACAAGCATTTCGAGTCATTCCAAATCACGATCTTTAGTCCTGGAAATGGGTCCGAAATGGAATGCTCTTTCAAGACTTCTAACTCGAATTCAATTAAATAACCCGATTGTTTCTGGGGGTAAGTAAGGTCGGGGTAGTACAGGTCCAAAGTTTCTAATTTGGGTATAGGAACCCTTAATATATAACAACTCATGGGTTCCTCACAATTCAACGGATTGAATAAAATCAATTAAGTATAAATCTGGGACAAGGAGAGAGAATGGAATTGGTCGATGCATTCTGTTTCTGTATCCGTATCGAATCAATAGAAACAATGACCCTCTATCCAGCAGATCTTAATCAAAAGAATACACCAACGTCAACCGAGTAGCATATACCATAATGAGATGGAAATCCCTAGATATTCTACTACATCTGACTACTGACTATATTCTAAATCACTAAGAAAAAAAAAAGAGAAAAAATGAGCCAGACCCCTTCTTTGATTATATTAATTTCATATTTCCATTTTCACATAACATTTATGTTTAATATATTTAATTGAATCTTTTTTTTTTTATTTTTATTCATTTTATTTATGAATATGAATAATATGAATCTTCAATATTTCAATTCAAATTATTGAAAATATTCTTTAATTCGTTTTTTATAGAGAATCCGAGACAAAG